ATTTGCTTGGTATAATCCACGGTTTTTTTTTGTATACATTATAAAGTAGCACAAATTCTGGGAAGAACCAAAGTTCCAGATTCGATATGTGGCGATTTAGTATTTCTTCATTCATTTCCATCCAATCAAAAAAGTGTTTTTTCTGATTGAGCGGATTTTTTTCTAAATCTTGATAAAGCGTAAGATAAAAAAGAGCGTTCTTATGAATTTTATCAATTTTTTGGTAATTCTTACTTCCAATCTTAGTTTTTTTATTACTGTTGGGATCCATTTTGATCCAGGTCTCAATATCAACTTTTTCTCTTAGAAAAAAGTTGATAATTTTCCAATCAAAATATTTTCTATCTGGATTTTTTTCTAGATACATAATATCACCCTTTCCTAGATAATTATTGATAGGAATATCCTCTAGTATATCAAAGAATTTTTGTTTATGTGTGGTGTAATTATAAGAAATTCTTTGGTTGTTATTTACTTGCAATGGTGATCCATAAATAATATATGAGTCCGTCTTCCTTTCATAATTAATAGATTTATATGATAAAAGGTCATATCTATAGTATTTTTTAAAATTCTCTTTTTTATTTGGGTTTGGTAATGAATATACTTCAAAATCGTTTTGTTTTTTGTAATGAAGTAATTGGTCTTTTGAATCCCATTTTTTAAAATCTTTTTTTTGAGTTATACGGTGTTGATTGATTGTATTTCGCCATTTTTGTGGTATTAATCCAGACCATCTAATCTGAGATAAATTGTATTGATAATGACCTCTTAACCAGTTTTTCCATTGATTCGTTCCAGAACTTGGAAATTTCGTATGCCCTAATTCGGAATGAAATATTCCTTGTGTTCCAAAAGAATCCTTTATTGCAGTCTTAAGAAAAAAAGATGTTCCATGATATTCAAGAACAGATCTTAACTTATACAAATTAATAACTCGGGTTTGTGATAATTTGTAAAATACATATGCTTGCGACAAGGAGGATAAGTCAAAAAAAAGATGTGAATTTTTCTTACTATTCCTAATATTATAAAGTGACTTTTTTATAGTCGAAATAAAGTGAATTGTATTTTTATTTGTTTTATTAATTGTTTCTTGGTTTGTTTCATTATTGTAAATGTATTTATATTTTTGTTTTTGAATAATTTTTTTTGTTGATTCAAGAACAAGTTGTGTATACATTCTGGCAATATTAATGATATATAGAAAGATATCTATGTATATTTTTTCAATGAAAATTTTTAGAAAAGCCTGTAATTTACAGATTAATCGAGTATTTATTCTTTTTAATATTTGCCAAATATCTTTTGGCGATTCTACATTAGAACTCGTTTTATTAGGACTACTATTTATTCCTGGAGTTCCTTTTTTTTTTTCTTTTGTAATACTCTTTATTTTCTTTCTGATTGTGCTTGTTCTATCAGTTAGATTTTTAATTTTTTTTTCTCTCAGTGAATAATTTGTCCAATCTGTAGATCGAATTTTATTAAACGAGTCATGAATTGTCTGATTGCTGATTATAGAACCTTTTTCTTGGTTAGTTTCGCCGGATTCATATACTTCTTTCAATCTAAATAATAGAGTTGTATTTACTTTTGAGAGCTCTTTTTTTATTCTTTTTAGAAACAGAAATAAAACGTTTTTGATAAACCCCCTTTTTGTATCTTTTGAGCCGTGTAGAAAATTTTTGGTTCTTCTTATTAAAACTCTTAGAGCTAGAAAATCCTTAAAAATGGGCTCAAAAAAGGAAGTTTTTTTTCGGGGAGAACCAAAAGGAAGGTCAGTTTCCATCCCACCAGCCGTTAAAAAACAAAAATTATCTTTTTTTTGCTCTTTCTTTAGACCTCTATAAGAGGGCCGCAACTTAGGCTTAGATCTGTACCAAGGTTTCAAACAGAAGGGAAATAGTATTTTTATCTGAATACCTTCTGTTAACCAATTTTCGGGAAATTCTTTTTCTGATACTTGAACACCGTTATAGGTACATTTAATATGCTTTTCTCTCTTCCATTCCTGTAAATCCTCAGACCACTCAGGGGGTTGGAATAATAAGATACGCCCAATATTTTTAACTATTATCAATGAAGGTAATATAATATATTTTCTAAGCATCGATTGAATTAGTAATATAAAACTTCTTGTTGTTTGCGAAAATGGAACTAAATCCCATATTTCCGGGATTTCTGCTTTTTGCTTTATTTGGTTCTCCTCTTGTTTCTCTCTTCTTTTTGTCTGTTCTTCTGTATAATCTTTTAATTCTGCCCCTTTACCCATCCAATTTATAAAAATAAGTTTCATCTGTTCGGAGATATAAAAAGAAAAAAAGGGGGATTTTTTTCTTCTGTCCAAAAAAAGTGGGGAATGCGCATTTGCCTGAAACAGTTTCCAAATAAGAGTTTTACGCCTTTGAGCACGCATAGAACCTTTGATTATGTCTCGACGAAAATCCGATTCTTGCGAATATTCTATCGTATATAACAGGTCTACTTGATCAAAATT